GTAAGTATATAAAAACTCGGGTTTAGTTTAAAAATAAAGGTAAAAACGGCTGTGTTTGGCCTCGGGTAATTTGTGCTCATGATTCGAGGTGCTGTGAAAAATAGCAGATATTTGGTAGCTCTAAATATTGATAGGATTTCTTATAATCTTTTTCTCTCGCGTAAAAAAAAAAATAAAACGGTTTTGTAAAAATAACTTCTTATAGGATTTCGGGTTTGTAATTTTGGTATGGAAAAGTGGTATTGATTTTGGTGAAAATTTGAAAAATCGGGTAAAAAAATGTACTCAAAGCGGGATTTCTTTAGTAAAAAAGAATGGAATTTTTAGCATTATGGAAAAATATGTCTAACAAGCATTAAGAGATGTATCCATATAGGAGAAAGTGCTAGACCAAGAATATAGCTCCACCTGGACTAATGGTCTACCCCGGAGAGGGGTGACGGTAACGGGCATATATGGGTGTCAGGTGAAAGGTACCCTTAAAAAGGCAACCAGGGGTGGCGCAGGCATACGTGATCAGAACATGAGGCCAAATGTACCAGGATAAAGGGTGCGACCAAAGGTCTTGGAAAGAGCAAGTATGGCGGGGTGGTTCCGGACCATTGAGGTGTTCTTGAAGGTGTAACCAGCGGCCTTGGAAAGGACATAGACGGGAGGAGTTACAATATATGGACGTGAAAAGCGGGACTGTATGCTTGTGGCGAAAGGATAGAGGATTTCACGGGAAGGGTTAAATCATGGGACACCGGTTTGAAGTAGATAGCCATGGTTACTAATAATGGACAACCTTTGTTAAATGGAACGACCAGAAAATGAGGTGGGGAAATTATGTGAATGAACCAGTTTTGTATATAATTAATTAAAGTCAAATTCTCGTTTATTAGGCGTGAGGCAAAACGATTAATGTATTATTATACATAGCAATATGAGGACTATATATGTAAAGAGTACATAAATAGGCTGATTTCTGGATCGAATTGTGGGGGGGGGTAGGGGGGGGGTCCTAGGAGAGTTATTTTTACGGTTTTATGGGCGGCTGAATTAGTTGAAATATTGGTTGTTGCTCTAAGGGATGCCCGGCTTTGGTTTACAAGAACAATGCTTTATGGATTTTAAGCTATTAGAGCAGGTAAGATTTGAGATTTTGTTTTCTGCTAGTCCTAGAATAGGGTTAGCTATGAAGAATATAAAGTATAGGATTGAGGTTAATTGGCCGATTTCTGTGAATGGTGGCTCTACTGGTTTGGTAGCGGTTCAAGTGATAATGATGAGCGTGGTGATGAAGGATCAGAATATAAGTTGTATAAAGGGTCGAAATATTATAGATCGGGTGTGGGAGGTGTGGGTGAATGGTATCGTAAAGAGTGTGGCGATTGATAGGACTAGAGCAAGGGCTCCGCCTAGTTTGTTTGGGATTGATCGTAGGATTCCGTAAGCGAATAAGAAGTATCATTCAGGCTTAATGTGTTGGGGGGTGATTATTGGATTAGCTTTTGAGAAGTTTTCCGGGTCGTTTAGGATATTAGGGTAGAATGAAATGATGATAAATAGTAAAGTTATTATTATTGTTAGTATGAGGGTGTCTTTATAGGAGTGGTAGGGGTGGAATGGAATTTTGTCGATGTCTGAGTTTGTACCCAGGGGGTTGTTGGAGCCCTCGTTATGAAGGAGCAGGATGTGAATTGAGGATATAGAGATGATGGCGAATGGGAGGATGAAGTGAAGGGCGAAGAATCGGGTTAGTGTTGGGTCATTAATTGCGAAGCCGCCTCACAGCCATGTCGTTAGGGTTGTCCCTAGATAAGGGATTGCGGTTAGGAGATTAGTGATTACTGTTGCTGCTCAGAATGATATTTGACCTCATGGTAGGACATAGCCAAAGAAGGCGGTGGCTATCAGGATAATTAAGAGGGAGGTGCCTGATAGTCAGACTTCTTTATTAAGGTATGAGCCATAGTAAATTCCTCGTGCAATGTGGATATAGATGCAAATAAAAAATAGGGATGCGCTAATGGCATGCGTGTTTTGTATAATTCAGCCGTATGGGACATCTCGGGAGATATGAGTGATAGATGAGAAGGCTAGGTCGATGTTGGCTGTGTAGTGGATTGCTAGGAAGAATCCGGTTGCAATTTGGATTATTAAGCAGGTAAGTAGTATTGATCCGAAGTTTCATCAGGTTGAGATGTTTGATCCTACCGGAAGCAAGTTGAATAGTGTAAGTATGTGTTGGTGGGACATGTTTTTGTAGTTGATATACAACGGTGGTTTTTCAGGCCGCAAGACTCTAGAAGAGTAAAAACTATGTTTTTAGTAGAGTACCTGCTTTATTTTATTTTAACTTTAGTGTTTTTTGGTGTTGTGGTTTTAAGTTTTGCTGTTGTACCTTATCATGGGGTTGTTTCTTTGATGGGAATTTCCTTTTTTTGTTGTGTTGCTATGGTTGTGATGGGTCGTACTTATGCGGCGTTGGTGATATATGTTGTGTACTTGGGGGGGCTGGTTGTAGTTTTTGGTTATTGTGTGAGTGTAGAGAAAGGGGGGGAGGTTGTTGTTGGTATTAATGGGTTTTGATTTCTGGTTGTGTTTTTTGGTGTTGGGGTAATTGTGTGTGTGTTAATATTAGTTCTTGGGGGCGAGGTGCAGGGTTTGTTGGTTTATTATGGGTGGGAAGATTGAGTATGTTTAGAGGTAAATGGTTATGGTGTTTTTTATTGTGGGGGCGGGGTGGGATTAGTGATGTGTGCTTGAGGTTTAGTTGTAACTTTGTTTTCTGTTTTGGTGATTTTAGGTTGGACTCGGCTGGGCGGTCTTCGCCCATTTAGGCGGGGATTAGGATTAAGAAGATAAGCAGGGTGAGAGTGAAGGTGGTTATGTAGTTTTTGATTATGTTTTTTTGTTGTGTTGAGAGGAGGGCTAGTTGGGTAAATGTTTTACTGAGGCCCTTAGGGCCTCAGTTTTCCAGGGTCCATAGGTCTATTAGTTCTGTTGAAATTTGTTGGCTTGATTTTAGTATACTTATTGTTATGGCCCGATGTGGGATATTAAAGAATGCTAATTGGTTAAAGAATAGGTTAATGGTTCATGATTTTTGAGGGGGGCGGGGTAAGGCTGTCTGTAAGAAGTCTTTTGATAGGGCGACTCCTAGGATGGTTATAGTTAGTGCTATGAGTTTTACCGTTTTTGGTATTGTTGTTATTGGTGGGGTTTGTAGGGTTGATAGTTTGGTAATGCTGCCTATAAGGATAGAGGCGAGGGTGAGGCGTATTAGGGGAGAGATGGTGTTTTTGGTTTCTTTATGGGGGCTAGTATTGGTGTGTGATGGTCCTGTTAGGACAAGTAGAATAATTTGTATGCTGTAGGAGGCGGAGAGTGTTGTTGCGATTAGTGTGATTGTTAGGGCTCACAGGTTTACGTGGGAGTTGGTTATGGTTTCGATGATGGTGTCTTTTGAGTAAAAGCCCGATAGGAATGGTATGCCTATTAGTGAGAGGCTAGCGATGATGGTAAATGATGAGGTTATAGGTGCAGTTTTTAGTAGGTTGCCTATTATTCGAAGGTCTTGTTCGTTATTTAGACTATGGATGAAGGAGCCGGAGCAAAGGAAGAGGAGGGCTTTGAAAAAAGAGTGTGTGGTTATGTGGAGGAAGGCGAGGGTAGGTTGGTTTAGTCCTAATATTGTTATTATTAGTCCTAGTTGGCTTGTAGTTGATAGTGCAATGATTTTTTTGATGTCGTGTTGTGAGATTGCCGCGGCTGCGGCGAATATGGTTGTCGTTGCTCCAAGAATTAAGCATATTGTTTTTATGGTATAGCTGTTGTTAAGGATTGGGTGGAGTCGAATTAGTAGGAATACTCCGGCTACTACTATAGTGCTGGAGTGGAGGAGGGCTGATACGGGTGTAGGACCTTCTATTGCTGCTGGCAGTCATGGGTGGAGGCTGAATTGTGCGGATTTTCCTATGGCCGCTGCTATTAGGCCGATTGTGGGGATGAGGTTAACTATTTTATATTGAATTAGTAATTCTTGTATGTTTATTGAGGAAAAAGTGATAAGTCAGGTGGTAGTGAGGATGAGTCCGATATCTCCGATTCGGTTGTAGATAATGGCTTGGAGGGCTGCTGTGTTGGCGTTTGATCGAGCTTCTCATCATCCGATTAGGAGGAAGGATATAATTCCTACGCCTTCTCAGCCGATAAAGAGTTGGTATATGTTGTTGGCTGTGATGATAATTATTATTGTGATTAAGAAGGTGATTAGATATTTAATGAATTTATTAATATTGGGGTCAGATGATATATATCAGATGGAGAATTCGGTGATAGATCATGTAATGAATAATGCTACTGGGATAAAGGTTAATGATAGTATATCTAGTGTGATGGTGATATTGATGTTTTCAGTTGGGGTGATAATTAGAGGAAGTAGTGTTATTGTTAATTCGCAGTTGTTATTTAGTAGTGAATTGAGGGGGATTGTGCTAATTATAAATATTAGTATTAAGGTGTGTTTGATATTATTAAGGCTGTGTTTGGAGGGGGGCAGGGTTGTAGAGATAATTAAGGAAAAGAAGATGGTTAGAATAATGGTCGGTGTAGTTATGCTCATTTTCTATCACTTGGATTTGCACCAAGAGCCTTGGCGCCTAAGACCAGTGGAGGGGCTGTTCTCCTTTGATAGAAGAGAGGGCTGGTATTTTACCAGATTAAAGAGTTAGCAGGTCTTCTGAACCTCTCGGTGTGCGAGGTATGTCTATTTTCAGGGTCACAACTTGATATTTTTTTTAAATTACACACACTTCTGATGATTAATTCTGGTTTTATAGAGATTATCACTAGTGGGATAATGTGAAGGGCTATTAGTAGGTGTTCTCGTGAGTGTGTTGGTTCTGTTTGGTTGTCAAGCAGGGTTGGTCCTGTTTGTGTTGATAAGAATATGTGTAGGGAATAAGAGGCGGTAATTAGTATTGATAGTCCGAGTAGGATGATGGTTGTTGGACATCAGTTAAATAGGGAGGATATAATTAGTAGTTCGCTTGTGAAGTTTAGGGAAGGGGGGGTGGCAATGTTTATGAGGTTGGTTAGTAGTCATCAGGTTGTGGTTATAGGAAGGATATTGTGGAAGCCTCGTGTGAGGACTAAGATTCGGGTGTGTGTGCGTTCATAGGTTGTGTTGGCTAGGCAGAAAAGTGCTGAGGAGGTAAACCCGTGAGCGATCATTAGGGCTATAGCCCCGGATAGGCCTCATGGTGTTTGAATGATAATTGCGGCTACTACTAAGCCTATGTGGCTGATAGAGGAGTAAGCGATAAGGGATTTTAGGTCTGTTTGTTGTAGGCATGTCAGGTTGGCTAGGATAGCCCCTCATAGGGCTAGTACAATGAATGGAAGGAATATGTCTGTTTTTGTTGGGGGCAGGACTTGTATTATGCGGATGATGCCGTATCCTCCAAGTTTTAGTAAGATTGCTGCTAGGACTATTGAGCCGGCGATTGGAGCTTCTACATGGGCTTTTGGGAGTCAGAGGTGCAGTCCGTAGATGGGTATTTTTGCTAAGAATGCGGTTAGGCAGGCCAGTCACAATAGGAGGTTAGTTCATTGGTTGGGGGTGTGTAGTAGTTGGAGGAAGAGGGTTGGGGTATTTGTTGAGTTGTTAATAAAGATAATTGCTATGAGTAGGGGTAAAGAGGTTGTTAGTGTATATAGTATAAAGTATGTTCCTGCAGTTAGTCGTTCTGTCTGTTGTCCTCATCGTGTAATGATGATTAGGGTGGGAATTAGGGTGGCTTCAAATATGATATATATTAGAGTTAGGTTAGATGCTATGAATGTTGTTGAGATAAATAGTTGTAGAAGGGTGAGTGTTGCTAGGAATGTTCGTTGTCGTGGCAGAGGTTCTTTGATTATTGCGTGTTGGCTGGCGATGGTTATTAGTGGGAGAAGTCAGAAGGAGAGCGCAAGGAGTGGTGCTGAGATGGGGTCTAAGCTTAAGATCGTGTTTGATTTAGGTTCCAGGAGAGTCAGGCTTAATAATGCTAGTATGAATATATAAGCGGTTGTTGTTGGGTATAGCATTTTAGGCTTCAGGGTAAGGATTGTTGGGATTAGTATTGTTGTCATTATAAGGGCTTTAAGCATTATAGGAGGTTTAGGTTTTTTAAGAAGTCATTTCCATGAGTTCGTGTGATTGCGACGACTAAGCTGAGGCCTACTGCTGCCCCGCAGACAGAGATAGTGAGTAGAATAATTGGTATTGGGGTTTGTGATAGGGTTAGTGAGGTTGAGGTGTATATGACTAATAGTATAAATAGGAGAAGCATTATAGCCTCGATGCATATAAGTGCTAATATAAGGTGTTTATGCTGTATAGATAGGCTTAAGATAGTAGTTATAAAGGCCACGGCTAGAATAGTTTTAATTAGTTCCATTATTGGGGCTTAATTAGTTAAGTTCTTTTGAGTCGAAATCAAATGTCTGGTTAGACTACCTCAATATTCTGTTCATTCTAGTCCGCCTTGGAGTCATTCATATACAAGGCCTAGCGTTAGAATAACCAGAAGGGTAGTGGTTGTAGTTATGGTAGTGGTTGTTGGGTTTGTGTTGATGCTTCAGGGAATGGGAAGAAGTAGGATAATTTCTAAGTCGAACAAGATAAACAGGATTGCGACTAAGAAGAACTGGATGGAGATAGGGGAGCGTGCATTTCCTAATGGGTCAAATCCACATTCGTAGGGAGAAAGTTTGTTAATATCTGGTTTTTTTGGTATTAGAGCGTTGATAGCGTATAGGAGGGTTGCTGTTGCTGTGGCTATAATAATGAGGAGGGTGAGGCTAATTATTTCTTCCCTGTGGGACCTTATGCTTGGAAGGCATTTATACTTATATACTAAAGAAATATGAGCCTCATCAGTATACGGAGACGTATAGGAATAATCAGACAATGTCTACGAAGTGTCAGTATCAGATTGCGGCTTCATATCCAAAGTGGTGGGTGGTCGTAAAGTGAAATTGAATGAGGCGCATTAAGCAGATTATTAAGAAGGAGGTTCCAATTATTACATGGAGGCCGTGGAAGCCGGTGGCTACAAAAAATAGTGAGCCGTATACGCTGTCGGAGATGGTGAATGGTGTCTCTATGTATTCTGATACTTGGAGGGCTGTGAAGTAGATTCCTAGGATAATAGTGGCTGTTAGTGCATATGTGGCCTCTTTTTTATTTCCTTTTATTATGGTGTGATGTGATCATGTGATGGTTGCGCCGGATGAAAGTAGTACTGCGGTGTTTAGTAGGGGTACGTCTATTGGGTTTAGTGGGTTGATTCCGGTTGGGGGTCATTCTGCGCCGAGTTCTGGTGTGGGTACAAGACTAACATGGTAAAGGGTTCAGAAGAAACCTAGAAAGAAGAAGACTTCTGAGGTGATGAATAGGATTATGCCGTATCGTATGTTTTTTTGTACGCCTGGGGTGTGGTGTCCTTGGTAGGTGCTCTCTCGAATAACGTCTCGTCATCATTGAACGAGGGTGAGTGTGATGACAAGAAGTCCTAGTTTTAGTACTAGGGTTGTGGTCGTATGGAATCATAGGGCTAATCCTGAGGCTAATAGCAGGCTCCCCGCTGCTCCGGTCAGAGGTCATGGGCTTGGGTCGACTATGTGGTATTGGTGTAGTTGGTGAGTCATTACGTATTTTCTTGTAGGTATAGGACGATTAGGAGAACGAAGACATAGGCCTGGATGCAGGCTACTGCTAGTTCTAGGAGTGTAAGTAGAGATAGTAGGATGAGGGTTAGTGAACTAATAGAGATATAGGTGTTGATAAGGTTTATAGTGGCAGAGCTTACTATTGTTATGAGAAGGTGGCCGGCGGTAATATTGGCTGTTAGTCGGATTCCTAGTGCGATAGGTCGTATTAGTAGGCTGACTGTTTCGATTAGGATTATAAATGGGATTAGAGGGGTTGGGGAGCCCTCTGGTAGGAGGTGGGCTAGTGTTGTAGAGAGCTTGTTCTTGAGGCCGGTAACAACAGTGGCTAGTCATAGGGGGAAGGCTAAGGCTATGTTTATTGATAGTTGGGAGGTTGATGTAAAGGTATATGGTAACAGACTTAGCAGGTTGGATAGCAGGATTAGGAGGATGAGGCCGGCCAGTATACGAGATCATTTTTGTCCTTCTGGAGTGAGTTGATTTGTTATGTTTGATACGAACATCTTTAAAAATCAGGTGGCGGCGGCTGTTATGCGATTTCCGATAAGTTTTGGTTTGTGGTAGATTAGGAAGAGGGGGATTATGATTGATAGGGGTGTTGTGGGGATTAGGACGAGTTCTGGGCTTGTGAATTGTTCGAATATGTTTATGTTCATGGTGTGGGCAATGTTGTTGATTTGGGGTTTAAAGTAGTTTGTTTTTTTGGTTTAGTGATCAGTGTGAAAGTTTTAATTTTTAGTGTAATTAGGGCAAGAGTTAGTCATGTTCATAGATAAACTATAAAGATGTGTACAATGTCTAGCTGTGGCATTCACTAAGGAAAGTATTTTCCTCCCCAACTTAAAAGGTTGATGCTATATAAGCTTCTTAGTGATTGCTCGGAGGCTAGTCATTGTTCGAAGTGGTATAGGGGGACAGCTTCTGCTGCGATAGGTATAAAGCTGTGATTTGCTCCACAAATTTCTGAGCACTGACCAAAAAAGACTCCGGTTCGAGATGTTGCTAATGGGATTTGATTTAGACGACCCGGTACGGCGTCTACTTTAATGCCTAGGGATGGGATTGCTCATGAGTGGAGTACGTCTTCTGCGGTTACTACAATTCGGGTTTGTAGTCCTGCTGGCATTACTATGCGGTGGTCGACTTCAAGTAGGCGAAGTGAGCCTTTTGGGAGATTGTGTGTTTGTAGTATATAGGAGTCGTATGAGATGTGGGCTTCGTCTGAGTATTCGTAGTTTCAGTATCATTGATGGCCAGTCGTTTTAATTGTAAGGTAAGGGTCAAATACCTCTTCTATTAAGTATAGGGATCGGACTGATGGGAGGGCTGTTAAGATGAGAATTATGATTGGGGCGGCTGTTCATGCGGCTTCTAGTTGTTCTACTTCTTCTGATGGGTCGTTGTGGGTCAGGGCTGTTGTGGTTGCAGTGATAGTAAATATTAAGATTACTAGTGTTATTAGGCATGTAAGGAGAAGGACATGGTCGTGTAGGAATACGACTTCTTCTATTGTTGGGCCTAGGGCTTCTTGTAGTGATAGTTGGGTTGCGTAGGGCATTAAGAACCACAGATGCTGTGACTTGACTATGACAAAGTCATGTAATGTGTTTACTAGGTTCTTGGGAGGAAAGCATGAATGTGTGGTTAACTTGAAATTAACAGGTGGCAGTTAAAATCTGTCTCTTCTCGGGTCAGGGTCATTGTATATATGAGATGTATTCTCGGATCGGGGCATATGTGTTATTTGGTATAAAAGTGGGTTCGGTGTGGGTGTGGTATGGGGGAGGTGTTCCGTATAGCCATTCGATGTGGGTTTTTTTCCCTAGGTGGAGTGTCGGCTTACGTTTGTATGTGAGTGCTTCTCAAACAATAAATAGTGATATTAGTACTGCGATTAGAGAGATTGTTGAGCCAATTGAGGAGATGGTATTTCATAGGGTGAAGGCATCTGGAAAGTCTGAGTATCGGCGAGGTATTCCGGATAGTCCTAGGAAGTGTTGTGGGAAAAATGTTATGTTGACACCTAAGAACATTACTCAAAATTGGGTTTTAGTTAGAGTTTGATTTAGGGAGTATCCTGTAAATAGGGGGAATCAGTGAGTAAGGCCGCCCATGATGGCGAATACTGCCCCCATGGATAAAACATAGTGGAAGTGTGCTACGACGTAGTAGGTATCGTGAAGTACAATATCTAGGGATGAGTTTGCTAGAATAATTCCGGTTATTCCGCCCACAGTAAATAGGAAGATAAACCCCAAGGCTCAGTAGATTGGGGTTTGTCATTTAATGTGTCCTCCGGTGAGGGTGGCCAGTCAGCCAAATACTTTAATTCCTGTTGGGATTGCGATGATTATTGTGGCTGCTGTAAAGTAGGCGCGGCTGTCGATGTCTAGGCCTACAGTGAATATGTGGTGGGCTCAGACTACAAAGCCTAGGATTGCAATAGATATTATTGCTCAGATTATACTGGTGTATCCAAATGTGTTTTTTTTTCCTGTGTAGAAGGTGATGATGCTGGAGATAATGCCGAAACCGGGCAGGATTAGGATGTATACTTCTGGGTGGCCGAAAAATCAGAATAGGTGTTGAAATAGGACGGGGTCGCCTCCTCCACAGGGGTCGAAGAAGGTCGTGTTTAAATTTCGATCTGTTAGGAGTATGGTGATTGCTGCTGCAAGTACTGGTAATGCTAGGAGTAGTATGATTGCGGTAATTATAACAGATCAAACAAAGAGAGGTATGTTAAATATTGGTATGGATTTGGGTTTTATATTGATGCATGTGGTGATAAAGTTGATTGCTCCTAGGATGGATGAGGCTCCTGCCAGGTGGAGTGAGAAGATAGCCAGGTCCACTGATGGGCCCGAGTGAACTAAGTTCCCGGAGAGGGGGGGGTAGACGGTTCAACCTGTACCTGCTCCTGCTTCGACGTAAGAGGAAGATAGAAGTAGGAGTAGTGCTGGGGGCAGGAGTCAAAAGCTCATATTGTTTATTCGAGGGAAGGCCATGTCGGGTGTTCCAAGTATTAGGGGGATTAATCAATTTCCAAATCCTCCGATTATGATAGGTATGACCATGAAGAAGATTATGATGAATGCGTGGGCGGTTACTAACACATTAAAGATCTGGTCGCTGCCAAACAGGGACCCCGGCTGTGTCAGTTCCATGCGTATTAGAATACTTAGGCAGGCTCCGATGAGACCAGACCATGCGCCAAATATAAGGTATAGGGTTCCAATATCTTTGTGGTTTGTTGAAAATAGTCAACGGGTAATATACACGGGTAGTATGGCTGATTTAAGCGGTAAACTGTAAATTTACACACAGGTAATTCCTTGCTACCAGGCCTCGAGGTGTCATCATGTCAGACTGCAAATCTGAAGTCGGCCTCCGCCCGGGGCTTCTCCGTTTTTCTTCCCGCCCAAAAACGGAGAAGGTAGATTAAGGTCCGTTGGTTTGGACAGCTAGCTGTTAATTAGTTTTTTGTGGGATCGAAGCCTACTAATCTAGGGAGCTTTAGTTTAGTTAAAATATCTGTGTTGCAAGCAGGAGATGTGGTGATACTGCAAGCTCTGCAGAAACTAAAGTAGCGCTTTGTTGGGAGCTTTGAAGGTTCCTAGTTTAATATAACTTAAGTTTCTATATATTTGGTGAGAGGGGCAGGAGTAGTATTATTATGGTTGCTAGTGTGGTTGAGAGTAGAGGGGGGTTTTTGTGTGGTGACCGTCATTTTATTTGTATGGTGGATGTGTGGGGGGGTATTGTTATGGTTAGAACGTAGGTTAGTCGGATGTAGACATATAGGCTAGGTAGTGAGGATATAGCTATGAGGGTGGCCTCTGTGGTTAGGTTGAGGGCGGTTATTTTGTTTAAGATAAGTCATTTTGGTATGAATCCTGTAAGGGGGGGCAGGCCGGCAAGGGATAGGATGATTACTAATGTAATTAATATGAGGTGGGGAGAAGTAGTTCATATAGTCCCTATGTCTTTAATAGTTGTTATTGATGATGTGCTTAGTGTGAGGAAGATGGGGGTAGTGGTTATTGTGTAGATTAGAAAGGTGAGGGTAGAAATGTTTGGTGCTAGGGTGATGGTAGCAAGGATTCAGCCTGTGTGGGCGATTGATGAGAAGGCTAGGAGTTTTCGGAGCTGGGTTTGGTTAAGTCCTCCCACCCCGCCAACCAGGACGGATAGGATTGCTGATAGGCTTAGGATTGTTATATTGGTGTTGTTGTGGTTTATTATGAGGATGCTGAGGGGGGCAATTTTTTGTCAAGTTAAGATTACTAGGGTTGTTAGTGTTGTGGCGCCTTGTGCTACTTCTGGGAGTCAGAAGTGGAATGGTGCTGCCGCTATTTTTATTATTAAGGCTAGGGTGATGATTTTTATGGTTGTGGTTTCTGTGGTGAGGGGGATTTCTCAGCTTGATGTGTTTAGTGCATTTATGGTTGTTGCAAATAGGATGGTTATGGAGGCGAGAGTTTGTGTTAGAAAGTACTTTGTTGTTGCTTCTGTTGCTCGGGGGTGGTGTGGCTTGGAGATAATTGGTACTATGGACAGGGTATTAATTTCTAGGCAAACTCAGGCTATAAGTCAGTGTGTTGTGACTGTGATTAGGGTGGTGCTTATGATGATGCTGGTTGTAATGGTTACTAATGATACTGGGTTAATTAGTAAAGGTCTTTAGACATTTTCGGGGTATGGGCCCGGTAGCTTTTTTAGCTGACTTTACTTAGAAAATATTATAAGGTAGTATTGGAAGTTTTGGGCTTCTAGGTTCAAGTTCGATTCTTGGTTTTCTAGTATTAAGGAGATGATTTGAACATCTGTGTTGAGGTTTTAAGCCTTTTGCATGGCCGTGCTTTGCTACCTTAATATATAAAAACTCGGGTTTAGTTTAAAAATAAAGGTAAAAACGGCTGTGTTTGGCCTCGGGTAATTTGTGCTCATGATTCGAGGTGCTGTGAAAAATAGCAGATATTTGGTAGCTCTAAATATTGATAGGATTTCTTATAATCTTTTTCTCTCGCGTAAAAAAAAAAATAAAACGGTTTTGTAAAAATAACTTCTTATAGGATTTCGGGTTTGTAATTTTGGTATGGAAAAGTGGTATTGATTTTGGTGAAAATTTGAAAAATCGGGTAAAAAAATGTACTCAAAGCGGGATTTCTTTAGTAAAAAAGAATGGAATTTTTAGCATTATGGAAAAATATGTCTAACAAGCATTAAGAGATGTATCCATATAGGAGAAAGTGCTAGACCAAGAATATAGCTCCACCTGGACTAATGGTCTACCCCGGAGAGGGGTGACGGTAACGGGCATATATGGGTGTCAGGTGAAAGGTACCCTTAAAAAGGCAACCAGGGGTGGCGCAGGCATACGTGATCAGAACATGAGGCCAAATGTACCAGGATAAAGGGTGCGACCAAAGGTCTTGGAAAGAGCAAGTATGGCGGGGTGGTTCCGGACCATTGAGGTGTTCTTGAAGGTGTAACCAGCGGCCTTGGAAAGGACATAGACGGGAGGAGTTACAATATATGGACGTGAAAAGCGGGACTGTATGCTTGTGGCGAAAGGATAGAGGATTTCACGGGAAGGGTTAAATCATGGGACACCGGTTTGAAGTAGATAGCCATGGTTACTAATAATGGACAACCTTTGTTAAATGGAACGACCAGAAAATGAGGTGGGGAAATTATGTGAATGAACCAGTTTTGTATATAATTAATTAAAGTCAAATTCTCGTTTATTAGGCGTGAGGCAAAACGATTAATGTATTATTATACATAGCAATATGAGGACTATATATGTAAAGAGTACATAAATAGGCTGATTTCTGGATCGAATTGTGTGGGGGGGTAGGGGGGGGGTCCTAGGAGAGTTATTTTTACGGTTTTATGGGCGGCTCAGAGAGTAGTTTAAGTAGTAAAATACTGGCTTTGGGGGCCAGAGATGGAAGACCCTCTTTGAATGTGGGAAGTGGGGTTGATGGTTCCCGTGTCTACTCTATCAAGGTAGTCCTTGTGTTGCTCAGGCACGCTTCCATTGTGGGGGAGTTCCGCAGAGTGTTGTTGTTGTAAATAGGTTAAGTAGGCATATGGCTAGGGTGAGGGGTAAGTATTGTTTTCATAGTAGGTGTATTAGTTGGTCATATCGGAATCGTGGGTATGAGGCTCGAATTCATAGGAACAGTATTGTTATGATTGTTGTTTTTATTATTAAGTTTATTGTGAAAAGTTCTGGGTTGGAGGCTCCAGGATTTATAAATATTATGGTTGAGAGGGTGTTCATTAATAGAATGTTGGTGTATTCGGCCAGGAAAAGTAGGGCAAATGGCCCGGCTGAGAATTCTAGGTTGAATCCGGAAACTAGTTCTGATTCGCCTTCTGTCAGATCAAATGGTGATCGGTTGGTTTCTGCTAGGGTGGAGGTGAACCATATTATAGCTAGAGGTCAGGATGCGAATAGGAGTCAGGAGTGTTCTTGTACTTCTGTGAAGGAGGATAGGGAGTAGTTTCCTGAGATGGTGGCTAGTGAGATGATGATTAATCCTAGTGTTACTTCATAGGAAATTATTTGAGCTACGGCCCGTATTGCGCCTATTAAGGGGTATTTTGAGTTTGACGACCATCCGGATCATAGGACGGCATATGTGAATATGCCGGACATGGCCATGATAAAGAGTAGGCCTAGGTTTATATTGGTTAGTGCGTTTGGTATAGGTATGGGTGCTCAAGAAATTAGGGATAGGGAAAGGGCTATGATGGGGGAAAGTGTAAATAAGATTGGGGATGAGAGGGTTGGTTTAGTTGTTTCTTTCGTAATTAGTTTTAGGCCGTCTGCGATAGGTTGTAGTAGGCCGAGGGGTCCCACTAGGTTGGGGCCTTTACGTAGTTGTATGTACCCTAGTAGTTTTCGTTCTAGAAGGGTCAGGAATGCAACTGCGATGAGAATAGGAAGGATGTACAGTAGGGGGTTAATGATGTTAAGTAGGATTGAAATTATTAAGGTATAGTAGTCCTTAATTAACCTTATCTAGGTTTGTAGTGGGGTTGTTTATTAATAGGTATTGTATTTTGTGGTTAAAGCGTGCTAGTGGCATTGGCTTTGCTGTGCCGGTCCTTTCGTACTAGGCTAAGCGTTGCATAGATAGAAACTGACCTGGATTGCTCCGGTCTGAACTCAGATCACGTAGGACTGTTAATCGTTGAACAAACGAACCTTTAGTAACGGCTGCATTACTGGGATGTCCTGATCCAACATCGAGGTCGTAAACCTTCTTTTTGATATGGGCTCTTAAAGAAGATGGCGCTGTTATCCCTGGAGTAACTTATTTCAATTATCAGCTGTGCTGGGTCTAGTGTAGGCTTGTATGCCTGTTTTATGTGGAAGTTATATGTTGGAAGTTCTTTTTTATTCCAAGGTCGCCCCAACCGAAAGTAATTATTATTGGGTTTAATAAGTTTGTTAAAGCTTCACAGGGTCTTCTGGTCTTATGTTAATATTCTAGCTTTTGTACTAGGAGATCAGTTTAATTGATTTGTTATAAGAGACAGTTGGGCTCTCATTTTGCCTTTCATACAGGTCTACAATTAATAGACAAATGATTATGCTACCTTTGCACGGTTAGGATACCGCGGCCGTTTAATAGTTCACTGGGCAGGCGTCGCCTTTAATACTTGTTTGGCTAAAGGTTATGTTTTTGTTAAACAGTTGGAGTCCTTGGTTGCCGAGTTCCTTTTATAACGGTTAATCTTTCTTTTTGACGCTCCTGTGTTGGGGTCACAGTTAGTTTAGAGGTGTGTATAGGTTTATTGTTTGCCTTTTATGGTCTGTTAATTACTAGTAGTTTTTCTGTTTCTAGTGGAGGGGTGCGTAAAGAGATGGGGTCTTATTATTAGTTTTAGCATAATGATATCTACCTGAGTAGGTCCACCTTTAGTTAGTTTGAAGTTTATAGCTGGTATTGGTTTTGTTTGGGTTAATTCTTTGACGATATTTTTTGGGGTGGCTGCTTGAGGGCCTACGGGTATGGTGGCTGTAATTTCTTGCAAATTCAGGTTGTATCCTGAATCAACAAAGCTGTACCTTTGTTGATTATCTTTAGATGTTAATTGATTAAGTGCTATTCTAAAGTAGAACTTAGATTCTGTTTTGGGGTAGCCAGCTATCTCCGAATTCGATAGGCGTTTCACCTCTATTTTTAAGTCTTCCCACTATTTTGCTACATAGAAGGGTGCGTCCATTAGACTGCTTGAAAATAGCTCATTCGGTTTCGGGGTAGTGGGCTGTGATTCTTCTTGTCCGTGTGTTCTTGCTAGACCATGATGCAAAAGGTACAAGGGTTAATCTTTGCTGTTTATTGCTTTGGGGATTCCCTTGCGGTACTTTATTGTGACTTGTGACTGTTCGATCGCAACTACTGGGTAGGGCAAATGATTTGTTTGTTTTATAGTGTATGTTTGTGTTTAGTCGTTTAGTCAGCTCAAAAAGATTAATGTTAATGTCGTTCGAGTGTAGGTCGAGTGCTTTTTGTAAGCTACTTTTTGTTTCTAAGTACACTTTCCAGTACACTTACCATGTTACGACTTGCCCTGTTTGATTTTTTTAGTTGGTTTATTGATATGAGTAATATAGTGGCAGGGATGACGGGCGGTGTGTGCGCACTTCATTGCGTTGTGTTCAGTTAGGTGTTTTATTCTTATCTTACTGCTAAATCCGCCTTCAGGCACTAGTTTCATAGTGCTATTCGTATTCTCGGCTGGAGAATGTAGCCCATCTTGGTCCCTTTCATTGGTTACACCTCGACCTGTCGTTTTAGTGTAGTACTTTTTGGCTCACTTTATTTCTTTTACAAGGTAAGCTGGCGACGGCGGTATATAGACTGTTGGGCAAGAAAGGGTGGGGTTAATCGTGGATTGTCGGTTATTAGACAGGCTCCTCTAGGTCGTGGTGAAGTACCGTCAAGTCTTTTAAGTTTTAAGTATGACTCGTAGTTGTTTGGCGGACAATTGGTAATTTAATTGTGTATTATGGCTAGGCATAGTAGGGTATCTAATCTTAGTTTGTGTCCTAGCTTTCATGAGTCAAAGTTGTGTGGTGTTAGGGGGGGAAATTAATGTGACTTATGGCTTTTTACAGCCTAGTTTGGTTTTTACCCTAAAGTTATAACTGTTGGTTTTAGTCATTTTTACGCCGTTAATATTATCTTGAGCCTATCGTGTAACCGCGGTCGCTGGCACGAGATTAACCGGCTCTTTGTTCATTTCGCTTGGTCAAGTTTTCACTTATGGCCTAATGTTAACTACTGCTGTGTTGCCCGTGGGGGTGTGGCTATTGCTTGGCGTTATGGTAAGATAGACTGATGCCGGCTCTGAGTTGCTGTGGCTGTTTCACCGTTGTGGTGAGGCTTGCATGTATAAACAAATGATTTTAGGTAATATGAGGTTCAAGACCAAGACCTTTGTTGGAGGGTTGTACCATCTTAGCATTTTCAGTGCTATACTTTAAGTTTAAGCTACAGGCAAC